AGACAAAATAGGAAAGGTGATTTCACTATATTTTTGACCAGGAACAGGACCTATTACAAGAATATTTTTTTTAGTAGGACGATAACTCTGAAAAGAAAGATTGCCCATCTTTTCTTTCATTTCCGGAGAAATACGATCGGAGGGGGCTAATTCGAATCCTTCAGGTAAAATAAGAACAGCCCCCACATTCAAAGATCCCCGTTTCCCATTAGAAAGAACCTGTTTCAGTTGGATATCATAGGGAATTCTAACAACTGCTTCAAATACAGTATCCGGAAGTACCGCTTGTGGAACCTCAATATCCACGGGCTTATTGGCTAAATGACAATTGGCGCATACAATACGCCCAGTAGCTTCTCGTGGATTCTCATAACCCTGTTGTGCAAAAATGGGATATGCGTGTGAAATAGATGTCCAAGTTATTACATATATAAATATAATGACCGATACGAAAATGGATCGAGTCATCTGTTCCTTTATCCAAGAAAAGATATTTCTATTTTGCATGGTCCAATCATTGATCCCGAAAATTTCTACAATAAATTGGGTAGGTTGCTAGTAGAGTTCCCTATCCACGATTCTGCTATTTTACTGGGATCCAGGAGTCATTTCCCGGATCGGTAGAAACTTAAAAAATAAGTAACATTTTGAATGGTTTGTTTATGTACGAAGTAAAAAAAACATTATGATTAGATTTATATCAGTAGATCATTTTTAGTCATTCATTGAATGATAAATGACTACAAGTGACGGAGATACACGATTTAAATAACGGAAGATCAAATATTTTAAAATTGTATCTAGAATGACTGGAAAGGTGGAAACAAGACCAGATATAATTTGATTATTATGATAAAATCCAAAATCCTTGTAGACAGAACCAATCATTAGTTCCCAACCATGAGGCGAGTGGAATCCAATACATAAATCCGTTAATAAAAGAATAGAAAAAGCTTTTATTGTGTCGCTTAAGTTATAGATAAATTTCCGAACCCAAGAATTAATAATACCAAGTTCTTCATTACCCAGAATAGAATAACCACTTAGAATAGCGAAGCTTATTATATTTGTCGAAAAATGTAAAATGGTATGGATATGATCCTCATTGTACATTTTGACCAATTGGATCGTTTCTTTGTGTATTCCTATATGAAGCTTTTGTATATGTGTATCGGGGTACTCCTTTATCATTTCGTCCAAAAGGAAGAGTTCTTCTAATTCTATGAATTTTTCCAGAACGTTCTTTTCTTGAATATCATTCAAAAAAACTTCGGATTGCCCAGCATTCCACCAATTAGTAACCAAAGATTCCATACTTTTATTAAATGAGAAAGAAATCCACCAGGGAAAAAAAACTATAGATGTAAGATATAGAAGGGGGTTGAATGCTTTCTTTTTTGGCATTTTGAATCTGTGAATTGTTAATGAAACCACCTCATTCCTCGATTCTATCCAATCTGATATTTCCATGAAACATGAGTTCTATAACAAACAGGGTATTGAATCCACAGACCCCCTTTATTTAATTTGAATTAATTTAATTAAAGGGCTAATCCTTAGATCTGGAAACAATATTTTTTTTATTATGTCTTCATTCGAAGCAATTGTATCCTTTCGCTGAATGCCCTAACGAGCCACTTCAAGTCAAGAAATGCATATTTTTCTAATTTCGAGACAAAACAAAAACAGAATTGAATTACAAGATATGATCCATCTATATCTAACATATCAATTACAAAATATTGGACCCCAAAAATATGAAGTATATATATAGTCTTAGTTTTTCGGATATATATGATGAATCCATACTTAGTATACTTGTTACGAGTATGAAAAAATGGAGTTGATTTCCATATACAATCCATCAAAAACTTTTGGTGGAAAAAGCGCTTTGTTTTCTGTTTTCTGGTTGTTTCACACGCGTCTGCTTTTGCTCGAATGAGCGACCTGAAAAAACAAAACAGAACTCAATGCTGCGAAAGCATTCATTCTTCAATTCATTTCAAAATACTTCAATTGGTACGCGCAAAAAATAGGCCAATTCCGCAGCCTTTTGTTCAATTTCTCGTGGAGTCAAATTCTCATCAGTACGAGTCAAAGGAATGGCACCCTGGCCTCTGATTTCCATATAAAGTACACGCCGGGAATAAATACCTTCTTTAACCTCTATTCTAATCGACTGAATATCTCTCATAAGGAATCGAAGAAAGATTCGACGATTTCTTCCAGGGAATCCCCAACGAAAAATACACACTATTCCTTTTTTTCTATCGAATCTATCATAACCACTACCCACATTCCACGAAATTGTGCACCACAAATAGGAGCTAATGAACATACCCGCGATCCCATAGAAAGACATCACGATCCCTTGTGGGAAAAAAAGGATTTGCTGAGAAGGAAATAAGGATATCAGATTCCTACCAAGGTAACTAGAAGTTCCAACCAATAAGAATCCCAGTGAACCTAAAAAAAGGATACAGGCCCAACATAAATTACTTGTTTTTCGAGACCCCATTATAAGTTCTATCCATATATGTTCTGATCGCCAGTTCATACTAGATCCAGTTGTTTAATTTTATTGAAATTTAGAGAATAACCAAAATTTGACTTTCTTTTTTTGTTCCTGAAGCAACTCTTATCAACTAGCACTCTTATTATGATGTGAACCATTAATTCATCGAATCGCTTAGATATAAAAAAGGATCCCCCTCATATAATCCCACTATAGATATCTACATACATAGAGATATTTATACTTTCCATTTCATACATCTGCGGACCCCCTTTTTAATATATAATCTATTTATCCCCATATATCATCCCATGATGTTTCCACGCGCATAATAGCTCTTTCATTTGTGTTCGGAAGAATCCACATGTTGTATCCTATGTCCACTAAATAGATAGATAAATTTAAATAGATATAGATATCTGTATTATGACCCAAGTCCGAGTCTTGAAAAAAAAAAAAAAAAAATGAACGAGATTGGGTCCCGTCGAATCTAGATAATCTTGTTTTTTTGAACATGAAGAGATAGGGAAGCCATTGCAATTGCTGGAAATACTAGACCCACTAAAGGCACAAAAAAAGAGGGTAAGTTGAAAGTTGTCATAGAATGGATACCTCGATTTAATATTTTGTACCTGTTATAAAGATATCTTATGATAAGTATATCTATTATCAGTATATAATAATAGGTACAAGAAACGTAGAACTAAATAAGTGTACCTATTCACTTTTATATAATATATATTTATTATTATTGTTCTCTTATACTTATCTTCTAATAAATACCAAAAAAGGTTCTTACTTGGAGAATAATTATATCTATAATAAATACGTAATGTAATAAAATAACATGAATTTTTCCTAATTTAGGAGAAAAATTAACTCTTTTATCCTATTGATAGAGCCTTCCCGATTACTAATCATGCATTATATAGGTAGAAATAAAATGGATCTGTAGCAAATAAGAAAAGTGATTATCAACAACTTATGATCCGTTATACAATTGTATTTTATAACCTCAAGTAAAACTCCGTGCTTATTATTTTTTATTTTCACTTTGATTACCATAAACTAAATTAAATAAAATGGAAACTAAATACTTGTAAACTTCAAATAAAAAAAACAGAATGAAATGATCTACTTGATTCAATTTTGATTCAAAGGACAGAAACCGTGAAGCTGAAATAACTCACTCAGAACACCCTTTAAAGGATTACGTGGTACGATTGGGTCGAATAAGCCCTTATGGAATAAATACTCAGCTTCTTGTGACCCATCAGGTACTGTCTTATTCAATGTTTGTTCAATTACTCTTTTACCTGCAAATGCAATGTAAGCATTAGGTTCGGCAATAATGATATCTCCTAACATACCAAAACTGGCAGTCACCCCACCGGTTGTAGGAGATGTAAGGATTGATACGTAGAATAACTTTTTATTTGATTGATAATCATATAAAGCTGAAGATATTTTAGCCATTTGCATCAAGCTCAAACTTCCTTCTTGCATGCGGGCTCCCCCCGAAGCACACACTATAATAAGGGGTAGAGATCTATTAGTAGCATATTCGATCAAACGGGTGATTTTCTCGCCTACTACGGATCCCATACTGCCCCCCATAAACTGAAAATCCATAATCCCAATTGCGATGGAAATACCGTTTAATTGACCTATGCCTGTTTGAACAGCCTCAGTTAACCCTGTCTTTTTTTGATAAGAATCAATACGATCTTTATAAGGCTCCTGCTCCGAATGAAATTCAATGGGGTCCACCGAAACCATGTCCTCATCCATAGCATCCCAAGTGCCTGGATCAATCAAAAGTTCGATTCTTTCTGAACTACTCATTTTCAAATGATATCCACATTGTTCACAAATATTCCGTTTTAACCTAAAAAATTTCTTATAATTTAATCCATAACAATTTTCGCATTGAACCCACAAATTCCTGTATTTTTTACTTATATCGAGATCACTTCCACTTGCGCTAGTTTGTATACTGATGAAACTATCACTGTCAATACTATTTACGCTTTCACTACAAATGTAACTATAAATGTAATTCTTAGTGTAATTGTCACTACCGCTTGAAATGTAACTATCAATATGGATTTCAGAACGAAGATAACTCTCAATGCAACTAGTAATGTGATTATTCCAACTATATTGAGTATCAGACATGTAACGATTGTAGTAGTGATTGTCACTCTTAGGTCCATCATTCGGATAACTATAATTTAGGCAACTAGAAAAAAAACCGCCCAATTCACTCAAAAAAGAACGATCGTCTTCAACCTCAAAAATAAAATTTTCAATATTCAAATATATGGAATAATTTTCACCATTACTATCCTTAACTAAAAAAGTGTCATCACAGATCAAACTCCGAATGTTGCTGACACCAAATAAAGGATCAATATTATTAGAGCTGTCACTATCAATCCAACCATGAATCATGTTATTTATAACAGGGTCTTCACCCCCATTT